AATACAACAACTAACGATAATAATTAAACTTCAAACTCATAATAACTCTCAAAACAAAAAAACCAAAAATCAACATAAAACACATAAATACATAAAAATACCCCTCAACATCATTACACAAGTAATAGCTATAATCATAAAAAACTACAAAATACCTAAATAAACAACTAAAAACAAAAAAAAACAAACAAACAAATGCCACACTCAACTTAAAATCAAACATACTCATAAAACTGCTATTAGGAGAAAAAAAAGATATAAAGACAAACAATACATAAACCCCACCTATATAAACTAAACACAGTAACAACCTATATCAACTAAAACCATAAATAAAATAACTAATACACCCACACAAAAAAGAATTAAAAATAAGCAATCTACAATAATAAACAGGATTAACAACAAAACACCACAAAATACATGAAATACACAAGCAAAATATCATAAAAGAAACATAAAACATAAACATTTGCCTGATTAACACAACCATCACTGATACGAAAAACCAACATATTAATTTATACTAAGACAAACAATACAAAATAATCTAACAGCCGCCAACAACTTCCACAACTATCGGCATAACACTATGTTTCACACCACAAAGCTCAGCACAATAACCTATAAAGGAACCATGTTGAGAAGGACAAAAAAACATATGATTCAATCGACCAGGTATAGCATCCATCTTTAAATTAAGATAAGGCACAGAAAAAGAATGAATTACATCTGCTGATGTAACAACAAAATGATATGTATTACCATAAACCAAACGCAAAGGCTTATCAACCGAAAAACCATCATCCATAACAAAAGAATCATATAAACCATCACAATATTCATAAGTTCAATACCACTGACGACCAATAATCTTTATAGTATCATTAGAAAAACAATCAAGATCACTGGTTATAAATTTAACATTTAAAGCACACAAAACTAAAACAATTAAAGTAGGAAATATAGTCCAAATTAACTCAATAAACTGATTATCAGAACCAAAATTAACACTACCTCTACTACTAAATTTTCAATAAAGCATAAAATAAACAAAACAAACAATAAAAATACAAACAGCAAAAATATAACAAACTATATCATAATACAACAAAGAAAATTTCATTACAATTAAGTCAAAAAGACAATAATAACCAACTTCAAATTCATCTAAAGTTACCTTGTTACGACTTACCTCAACAAAAATCGAGGGCGACGGGCGGTGTGTACCCAAGCTAAACCACATTCACACCAACAAACTAATAAGGTATTACTATCAAGTCCTAAAAATAACACAATTACAAATGTTAACATATAAATGTAACGCATTTAAACTCCAATAAACAGCACATAGACTTAGCTTAAATAAAAATACACAAATTAAAATCATTAAACAATAATATTAAACCAGATATACACCAACATAAAAAGAGTAAATTAATAGGCGGACCATCCTTTACTAAACACCTTCCCCTGAATGGATTCACTTGCTGCCAAACCATTTTAGTTAAAAAACTAAGACAAAAATAAAAAATAAATTAATGGGGTATCTAATCCCTGTCATAATAAATATTTAATAAAATCTAAATATCTAATACAAACCAAACAAAATTTCACCTATTATTTTAAAAAAATATCTAAACTACATCTACAAAAAAGCAAAGAAAACAGAATAACCGCGGATGCTGGCACTGTGTCCTATCCCCTATAATTTAAAACATTCTTAAAAAACATAAATTTTAATAAAAAACCAACTGCTGATATAAACAATTAAAAACTATAAATAAAAAACAAAACACCAAAATTCATGCAGTTAAAGTAATAAAGCTTCCTATTGCCACAGTTAAACAAACTCAAAGTATGGAAAAATAATTCTATATAGCTTTTGCAAAACTACAACTCTAAAGAGCTACATACTCAAAAAAAAGATCTACAATCCTTTCGTACTAATAGATCACATCAATAGATAAGAACCGACCTGGCTCACGCCGGTCTTAACTCAACTCATGGAGATATACATGGTCGAACAGACCAAAAATTCAAACTACTACGCCCAAATCATATACCTAAGTCAACATCGAGGTGGCAAACGACTAATTCGATAAGACCTCTCATTAATCATTACACTGTTATCCCCGGGGTAACTTAAATCAATAAACCAAAAAGGGTCATAAATTTAATAAAAAATTAAAACCTGCCCCAGGCAAAATAAAACAAGTTCCCGGGGTCTTTCCGTCTAATTAAAAAATGAGGTTTCTGTACCATCAAAAATAATTTCAACAAAGTAATAAATATTCAAATTATCTTGTCAAACCATTCAAACAAGCCCCCAATTATAAGGCAATTAATTATGCTACCTTCGCACAGTCAATATACTGCGGCCATTTACAAAAAACATAGAGCAGGCACTACCAATTAAACTTAAAATTGGAAATGTTTTTAATAAACAGACAGACAAACTCCGAGAAATAATTAAAACATTAAAATTACTTATTCAATGATAAATAAAATCTAAAATTTGATAAAAACTGTAAACAAAATAAACTATAACAAATATAATGAAAAATTTTACAACAAACTTACAAAAAAAAGGTAACTCTAACCTAATAACAAAAATACATAACAAATATAGTGTAAAAACACGTAAGATATTATAACCTAACGCGTATAAAGAAATCAAATACAGTTAAATGGATATAAAGTTATACGACTAATTTATCACACCACATATAAAATTTAAGTATATTAACACAAAAAAACCTAAGTTCAAAACAAACATATATGAGATCAAAACCTTTCAATATAAAACAATTAATTAAAAAAATCCAACGAGCATGATGCAAAAGGCAAGAAAGTCCAACAAAACCAATAATAACAACCTATAGATCAAGATCAATAGAAATACACTAACTTAGATTTACAAAATCTATATTTTAAATAAACTAAATGATCAACATTCACTATATATAAATCAGGACCAATTCAATGCATATTATAAACACCATATGTATAATCTATACTATAACTGTATGTAAAATAATCTTTGTGATAACCAACTGGCACATAAACAAAATTAGTCAAAAAACCACTACTACCATAAAAACCTAAAACAACATTATTTCTAACAATAGACTCCCACAATATAAACACAAAAAAACACCCACTAAAAGCAGTGATAAATGAACCTATAGTACAAACCAAATTAACCCAACTATAAGAAACCTCATATATACAAACACGACGAGGCAAACCACACATACCAAAATAATGCATAGGAAAAAAACAAAGATTAAAACCAATATTAGAAACTATACATTGACATTGTAACAAACACTTATTCAAACTTAAACCAGTAATCAAAGGCCATCATCATATAAACATAATAATAATACTTATATAAGAACCCAAAGACATTACATAATGAAAATGAGCCACAACAAATCAAGTATCATGTAAAACTTTATCTAACACACAAGCAGAAAGAATTATACCAGTAACACCACCAAAAGTAAATAACACAATAAAAGAAATAATCCACCAAATAACTGGATCACCCTTATTCATCTTAGAATTCAATAACATATACAATCAAGTAAAAACCTTTATACCAGTCGGAACACCAATAATCATCGTAACAGAACTAAAAAACACAGCAGTCTTTACATCTAAACCAACAGTAAACATATGATGACCCCAAACACTACTACCTAAACAAACTATAGAAAACATAGCAAATAACAAACCATAAAAACCGAAAGCATCATTAGCAATACTACTACATAAACAAACATGACTAATTATACCAAAACCAGGAAGAATTAAAACATAAACCTCGGGATGACCAAAAAATCAAAACATATGTTGAAATAAAACAGGATCACCACCACCTAAAGGATCAAAAAAAGCAGAACTAAATTTACGATCAAATAAAAGCATAGTAATAGCAGCAGCCAAAACAGGCAAAGTAAGTAACAACAACAAAGACGTAAATAAATAAGACCACAAGACTATAGAACTACGTGTACCAACTTTACTACTAAAAATACTATAAAGAGTACATATAAAATTAATAGAACTAAATACACTAGAAATACCTGCCAAATGCAAAGAAAACATCAAAAAATCAACACCCTTACCACTAAAAGTAAATGAAGATAAAGGAGGATAAAAAGTTCAACCAACACCAGCACCCAAACACATACTTATAAATAAAAAAATCACCGAAGGAATTAGTAACCAAGCACTAAGAGCATTTAAACGAGGAAGATTCAAATCAGATAAACCACCAAGCAACGGCAACAAATAATTACCAAAACCACCTATCAAAATCGGCATCAAAAAGAAAAAAATCATTATTATACCATGATTAGTAACCAAAAATTTATAACAATCCAAAGGAATAACATTATAATAAGGCTCCAAAAATTTAACACGAATTAATAAACTAAAACTCAAACCAACAAAACCAGACCAAACACCTAATACAGTATATATCATACCCACACGCTTATGATCCAATGTATACAACCAACTAAAAAGCTTCAAAAAAAACATATTAACATAGAATGGAAAACACCGCTAAACGTTTTGAAAACGCACAGTCTAATCTAACTTAATCCTATAACCAAAGAAGAAGTCAAAACAAATTGACAGATAAATCATTAGCAGTGACTACACCAATCCTTCTAAATACAAATCCAAAATACACTAAAACCCTCAACGAACATAACCAAATATAACTTCACCTAGAAAACCGCAAACCAACACCAACAAAAAAACACAATAATAAACAAATTTATAAAAAAGCAAACCCTGCTCAGGCATATTCAACAACAAAGAAATTTCTAAATCAAATATAACAAAAAAGACTAACAAAGCAAAATAAGTAAAACTAAATCTATTAAAACACAAAGATTTAGAAATAAAACCACACTCATAACTACTTGCTCAACTAAATAAAACTCCATCATGCTTATTAAACAAACCACAAACAAAAAAATAAATAATCACAAACAAAAACAAAAAACATAAAACAGAACAAAATAAAACCATAAAAATCCATAATGAAAAACTCACATTAATAGGGTAAGAACCTACCACTTAAACTTAGATATATGGACAAAATACCAACGAAATAAACAATTTACAATTCACTATATCAAAGTAACCTGCTAAAGCAGCCCTATTGGCCAAACCTCTCACCAACAGAGACCAATGATCCCCAAAACCAACATTCTAAATAAACTAAGGTAAGACTATAAAAACGACTACAGAATTACAAAATTCTTCTTGAAGTTAACAGCATCACGATTTAAAATAATCTATATAGACAAAATTAAATCACTATAACAAACAAAAATAACAAAAAAACTGGTAATAAAACAGACCAAAAATATTTAACAAAATAATCATAACGTATACGTGGTAAAGTAGCACGGGCTCACATAAAAAACAATAAATTAATAAACAAAAAAAAACCACCACCAAAACCACAACCAAAAATATAAACATTAATAACCCAAGAAAATACAAAAATTATAACATACTCACATGCAAATAAACAAGTAAAAAACACACCACTATACTCAACATTAAAACCACTTACTAATTCACTTTCAGACTCAGCATAATCAAACGGAGTACGATTAGTCTCACATAAAACAACAATCATAAACAAAGGATACAAACACGGAACTAACAAAAACAATAACCAATTACAATAATAATAATCAACTAAAGAATAACTACCATAACACAAAGCAGACAAAAGCACTATAGACATAAAACAAGCCTCAAAACTAATAGAACCAAAAGCTAAACGAATAGAACCTAACAAAGAATACTTACTATAACTACCTCAACCAACATACAAAAGAGCATACCTACAAAACCTAGTAACAACCAAAAACCACAAACTAGAAAGACTACCTAACGCAAACACATAATAACCACCGTACAAAAAACAATAAACAACAACCAATCAAATCAATAAATACACACCTAAAATAGACATATAACTACGAACCTGAAAAAAATAAACCTTATGCTTAAAAATCAACTTCATTAAATCTGCAAAACTTTGAAATAAACCAATAAAACCAACCTTTTTAGGACCCTTACGATATTGAGAATAACCTAATATCTTACGCTCACCTAAAATAAAAAAAGCTATAATCAATAAACAAACAACCAACCCAAATAATCCAGATAAAAAATAAAAAACAAACATAAGTAATTTGACGAAATAAGTCACCAACGATTAGACAAACCATCATTCTAAAATAAACTAAAATTACCGCTTCAAAAACAACGAAGAGACAAAAAGTCTTCTATTGAGACGCAAACCCAAATTTCTTAAACATAAAATACTTCATTTCTTAATAAACAAACCATAGTAAAGCTCAAACAAAGAGTTCCCTTACGTGTAAAATAAGAATTTTAAAATAAACTACATTACATAATCAAACCAACAATTATAACTACACCTATAAAAACAATCCATACCCAACTTATATAAAAAAAGCTGCTCAGAAAAACTGTAAAAAACCCAACCAACCAAAACATAAATTGATGAACCAATAACACCCACACAAACACACAACTTATATAATAAAGGCAAAGAAACAGGAGTAACTAATAACAAAAAACAAAACAACCAAAACTCCCCCTTAATACCTAAATAACATACAACACATTTAAAATAATAGCAACAAAACACAGATCAAAAAAAATAAAAAAAGTAAATAAAACAACAAACAGAAAAATCACTACAAAAACAAGAAACAACCAAAGTAGAAACAGAAGCCAATGATATATGACACCAAACATATTTCCAACTCAACCTAAAAAACCAAACATAAAAAGCACACATCAATAAAGTAAAAAAACAATCAAAATAAACAACAAAATAACAAACTTTATTGAATAAAAATGAAAAAAACAACACAGGAAACTTCAATACTACACTCAATAAAAAAATAAAAACTCAATTAATATTATCAAAAACACGATAAACCCATAACCTAAAAGGAAATAATCCCAACTTCAAAGCAAAAGCCCAATAAATAAAATAATAAACATCAAATCATAAAAAACCAACAAAAAACAACACAGAAGACAAAGAAGACACAACTATATAAATCAAAATAGATTTATAAAAACCATAAACTTTAAAATCAACATAACAAAAAAAAGAAGGAATAATAGACAAACTACACAACTCCAAAAAAACTCAAAAACCAACCAATTTATCTACAAAACAACAAAAAACACAAAATATACAGCCAAAAAAAAAAGAAAAAAAAATAATATCAGAATGTACACGAATCATACAAAAACCTAGTGATCAACAGAAAAAGATAAAATACTAGTAACTATGTACCAATGTACTACAGCAACAAAAACCTCATAAAAAAACAAAACAAACACTAAGAGTAATCAGTACAATCTAACAAAACACAATTTACAAATAGCCACACCGCCAAAACCACCTAATCTAATATTAATAAAAGGACGAAGAATTAACACAATAGGACGAATAACATAACTTACGGTCTCAGCTAAGCATACAAGAGGACAAATATATATTGGTGTTCCGACTGGTATAAACGAACTAAAAAATTCATTAACACCAAACTCAATACGACGAAACATTAAACATAAAAACATATTAAACACTATAACAACTAAAAATGTAAAAAAAAAGTAAGGACTATAACAATAAGGAAAACGATAACACAAAAATAAAAGAAACACAAAATATAAAGAAAACATATAATAATACGAAAACATATTAATAAAAAACCTATAAACATACACTATAACAGTCACATAAAATTTAAAAAAACACAACATATAATCAACTAGATACTTACATGAGTATACCCAGGGATCATGAACCCCTTAGTCTATATTTAACCTACCAGTCTCTCTAATAAAATTATCTCCAGTTCTTCAAACTAACGCTTTCAAATATTAAGCTAAGAGAAAGATAGATAACTAATCACCTACACAATCAAAATGTGTAATGCAAATACACCATATCAAAAAATTTACAAAAATAAAATACCAACATAACATCAAAAACCAACAAAAAACAAAAAATAATTAAATGAATAATGAGAATAATCAAAATCCTCAAAAAACTCACTACGAATAAGCAAATAACCACACAATACCAAAGGAATTATTCCACTAAAAAACAGATAAAATACTCAATAACACAAAACAATTAATAAATATGTAGATAACTTGACCATTTTCACTTCACAAAAAAACTGAATTGTAGTAGGAAAAGAACACAAAGACAACATACTAAAAATAACAAAAATCATTAAAAACTTACCTTTTATACAAGACTTTAACAATAACCAATTACGACTTTTACATACATCATATAAATACCACAACAAACAAAATACCAAACCAGCTGACAAACCATGACCTAAACAATAAAAAAACGAGATTTTTACACTAACCCAATCACACACAAAAAAACCAACAAATGGCACAACTATATGACCTAACCTAATAAAAGCTAACCAACGCTTACCGTCCAACTCATTAACACAAGTTAATAAAAAACCAACACTAAAAACCATACAAACAAACAAATAACAAAACATAAAATTATTAAAAATAAAATAGCAACAACGATACACACCCAATAAACCAAGCTTCATAATATAGCCCCTTAAAAAAATAGAAACCATTCTAGTAGCCTCAGCATGAACCATTGGCAACCAAGTATGAAAAGGAAACAAAGGAACCTTAGTAAAAAACACAAAAGATAATAACACAAACAAACTTAAACTAAAACAATCAAAATCCCACATATTAAAAAAAAAACAACATTTAATTAAAGATAAATATAACAAAATTAAAACCAAAGGAACACTTGTGATCAACAAATAACAAGCAAAATACCAACCAGCAAGAAAACGCTCAGAATAAGGAGATTCAAAAAATATCAAATAAAGTAGAGGCAACATAGATAATTCATAAAAACACCAAAATAATATAGAATGATTAACACAAAAAGACAAAATTCTAAAAAAAACACTTACTACTAAAAAAACACGTGACACAACACTCAAATTATTTACAAACAAATTCTGACTATAAAGACCCAAACACAAAACCAAAAAAATCATATAAAATGAAACATTATCAAAGACAAAATAATTTTTACTCACAAACATGAAAGACCAAAAACTAGACAAACCAATACTAAAAAATAAACCAAACAAAAACAACAAAAAAATAACTAAAAAGAAACTAGTTCCAATCCTATAGAACACTCTCAAATACGAGTTAACACAACTAAACCTACAACTATTTCAACAGTAGAAACAACCATTAAAATTATAAAAAGCATATGATTATCATAAATAACACTCAACAAACAAAATAATAACAAAACAACATTAAATTTCTCCAAAATAATCAAACTACTTAAAAAACGATTAAAAGACAAAAAATAACTAAAACATATAATAGAAAACAAAAGTAAAAATAAACAAACCATCTATAAAAACCTAAACACAATCACAATTAGACAACTTAAAATAAAACATAAAAGCTACCATAAAAAACCTAAAAACACGACATATTGTTAAATAAGGATATTCAGGATGACAACCACCTAAATAAACCAAAGAAAAAAACAATCAAACAACCAACCAAAATACCAACTGACGACCAATAAAATAAACAGAAGACAAACTCTTAGTTGGAACTCATCTAAAAAACAAAAATGAAATAACAGTAAACAAACCTCCCAACTTAGAACCTATACAACGAAGAATAGCATAAAAAGGTAAAAAATACCACTCCGGCTTTATAGACAAAGGAGTATTCAAGGGATCAGCCTCAAGATAAGCCTCAACATCAATCAAAAAATCAGGAGAACAAAACAAAAAAAAACAAACACACCCACACACAAATATAAACAAAAAAAAATCCTTCACTGTATAATAAGAATGAAAAAGCACCAAATCACTAAAAGGATTACTAATACACAACGGAGTATTAGTGCCAACCTTATGCAAATAAAATAGATGTAACAGCATAAAAGCTAACATCACAAAACCTAAACAAACATGAACAGCAAAAACACGAACTAGTGTCACGCCTGTTACAGAAAAACCACCTACAATATACTTATATATTATAGACCCAACAACAGGAACTCTATCAACAATCGAAGTCAAAACCGTCGCAGCCCAATAAGACATTTGATGTCAAGGTAATATATAACCAGTAAAAGCCTCACCCATCAATAATAAATAAAGTATAAAACCAACATTCCAAACCATAACCTTACGATAACTAGAATAATATAAAGAAAAACCCATATGCAAAAAAAACAGAACAAATAATAAATTTACACCCCAAATATGCCAATAACGAACACATCAACAAAAAAACGAATCTTTAGATAAAAACATAACTTTAAAAAATCTACAATCACTACTAGAAACATACAGAAAAGACAACAAAATACCAGTTAAAATCTGAAAAAACATAAAAGCGGATATAACAAAACCAATTGACCAATAATAACCTAAAGAATAATTTAGAGGTAAATCTATTAAATTACGACGAACAATACTATACATAAAATTTATTGGTACAAAATGTAATTAATAAAACCACAATTTACCAGTTTATAATACTTAACCTACCAATAATAACAAACATATACAAACATATAAACAAACAACCAAACATAATCAACAAAATGTCAATACCATGTCATAACAGTACAACGATAAACACCCATACGAGCAACACCGCAAACCAACACAGTAATTAAACCAACAACACCTAATAACACATGACTAAAATGTAAACCAACAACACAAAACCTAGTAGCATGAAAACTACTATCAAATATATTTATAAATACCTCATTCATTTCATAGATCTGCAAACCAACAAAACATAAACCTAAAACTATAGTAAACAATAACAAAACCCAAGACCAACTCCAACCTAACAAATGATGAAACCCTGTAATAGTAATTCTAGAGCCCAACAACAAAAAACAACCCAAAAAAGGAATCTCAATAGCTCTCGACAATTTAATATAACATCACCGATCAAAATATAAACACCCTACAATTAAAGTACCAAATATAATAACCTCACTAAGAATAAACAATCAAAAAGCAGATTCATAATGTAAATTATCAACAATATCATCAAAACAAAAGAAAACCAATAACAACAAAAGACAAAAAAACTCAAAAAATATTATATTAACATCCCACATAAACAAACCATACAACAAAAAACCCACAAATGAAGCTACATATATTGGAATAAAAGACAACATCTTATGCTGCCTAAAAAATAGATCACTACTTTGGAAAAATAGCATAATAAAATTATACTAACAACATAACTATTAAATTACACACATCTTATCCCACTATGTAGTTAAATGGATAAGATGTGTGTAATTTACAAGAAGAAGACATAATAGATACTAAAGTCCACTATTATAACATAAGGAATGTTAGTTAACATATACTACATACATCGTTACTTTACTTATCCCCAATATGCTATTATAACTAATATTAGTTATTATAATATGTACCTCATAACTTTCTTACAACAATATCAACATATTAAAAACTAACACAAACAAAACAAAAATCATAACCAATTTCAAAACCATCAAACCATAAATATTAAAAACAGAATTACCAATACCGATAAACAATTTTATACAATACTTATCTCAACGATAAAAAAACAAGCAAAAAATATCTAACAACTTAAAAAAACATTCATAAACAAAACAAACCAATTTATCACAACCAAACAAACTACTACATCACAAACTAAAAACATATCTATCGTAAAAACAATAAGATGCAATAACACTAATAAACTGAAAAACCAACAACAAAAGACAACTATACAAGCTAGAAAAAACACTTTCATTTAATAAACAAACCATAAAAAATTTTACAAATAATCAAAAATAAATAATAAATGATGGACTAAACACATATAATACACCAATATTTACACTGTACCTAATCTTATTAATTAAATAACACAAGCGAAAAGAATATAAATAAGAAAGCAAAACACACAAAAAAACCACCACCAACAAAAAAACTTTTATAATATTTTTAAACTCGTTTAACAAAAAATGCTTACTAAAAAAAACACCTAAAAATGGAACCCCTGAAAGACCTAAAACCACACATGACAATCTAAAAACACCTCATTTACCATATAATCGAGGAGAGTATACACATTTAACATTTTGTGATCCAAATCTACCACTCATAACATCACCTACAAGTATAAATAACAAACACTTAGAAACACCATGACTAATTAACTGAATCAATGATAATATAACATCACCAAATAGCAAATAAAACAAACATCATGATATTTTTTTACACGTAGATAAAGCTACTATCTTCTTTAAATCTATAAAAAAATAACAACATACACCAGTTATAAAAATAGTCAATAAAACTGAAATAGTAAAAATAAAACAATTATCATAAAAAAATAAAAAATCATAACGAATAACAAATCAAATTCCAGCAGCAACTAAAGTAGACGAATGAACCAATGAACTAACAGGAGTTGGAGCACGCATAGCCTCTAACAACCAACTTATAAATGGAAAACCTGCACTCTTAGTTATAATTATAAAAAAAAACACCATTAAACCAACAATATTTTTTAAAAAAAATACATAAGATTTAATAGCAAACAATATAAATAAACCAACATCACCAAAACGAGATGAAACCAAAGTAATCACAGAAGAACGAAGACTCAAATATCTACAGTAAAACAATATAAGAAAATATCTAACAACACCCAAATACTCCCAGAATATTAATGTAAACAAAAAATCACCAGACAAAACTAATACGCCCATAACTAACACAAACAAACATATAATATAATTCAATTCATAACCTACTAAATTATAACCAAAATAATGACCTGTATAATTATAAACAAACAAAAAGCATAATACTAACATAACAATAATAGAAACAATAAAATAATCAACATCTAAATTAATCAATCAATATATACCTCTGTTAAAAATTAAATGCAAATTAACAACAAATCTACAATTACTAAGACACAATAAACAAAAAATAAATAACAAAACAAAAAATAATAAAAACATATAAAAAACATATGGTACAAAAATACCTAACTTACGGCCGTAACATAAGAACAAAATATGCTAAAACTATTAAAAGTAATCAGGGACAAAACCCATAATTAACGCTTAAAGCTAACTCATATAATTCTGACATGATTACAAAAATACCAACATTATATTAAAAATAGCCACACAACACTTTTCAAATAGTGAGAAGATTAAATCATAAAATGAACCTAAATCAATCCCATATAATATTCTGGCATTCTCACACACAAAAAAACCAACAATTATTAATCAATAAAAACAAAAACTACAAAAAATAAAACATTACGCTTTAAATAAGCAACAGATCTGCTATATAAACATGTCCATATAGCCCCATATTTTCCATTTTTTTAAAAAATAACGTACAATTATATTACAAGAAAATAAAGACTATTTATTAATAGAAAATTTACATATTTTAACTTGTTAGTATAATATAACAATATTAAAAAACACACAAAAAAACCAACAATTATTAATCAATAAAAACAAAAACTACAAAAAATAAAACATTACGCTTTAAATAAGCAACAGATCTGCTATATAAACATGTCCATATAGCCCCATATTTTCCATTTTTTTAAAAAATAACGTACAATTATATTACAAGAAAATAAAGACTATTTATTAATAGAAAATTTACATATTTTAACTTGTTAGTATAATATAACAATATTAAAAAACACACAAAAAAACCAACAATTATTAATCAATAAAAACAAAAACTACAAAAAATAAAACATTACGCTTTAAATAAGCAACAGATCTGCTATATAAACATGTCCATATAGCCCCATATTTTCCATTTTTTTAAAAAATAACGTACAATTATATTACAAGAAAATAAAGACTATTTATTAATAGAAAATTTACATATTTTAACTTGTTAGTATAATGCAACAATATTAAATACACACAAAATTTACACTTGTAATTGTTAATAAAAACAAACATATTGATTTCAAATCAAAACTAAAATTATTACAAGAATATGAACAGTGTTTAAATAAACATCAATAAATCCTAGTTAACATCATATGTTTTAAAAAGATTTACAATCTAACGCATTATATATGCTAAACCAGA